ATGAACAACTGTAAGGTTATGGCCTGAATGGATCGTTGATTCTTTTCCACAAATCATAAGGATATTGGAACCTTATATCTACTAGCTGGATTAATAGGTGGCACCATAGGAACCGCCATGAGAAAAATAATTCGAGTAGAACTATCCCAGCCAGGGTCTTTAATACAAAACGATCAATTATATAAAGTTATGGTAACTGCCCACGCTTTTATGATGATTTTCTTTATGGTAATGCCTACAATGATAGGAGGATTTGGAAATTGATTAGTACCTTTAATGATAGGGGCGCCAGACATGGCTTTCCCCCGTATGAATAAAATGAGCTTTTGGTTATCCCCCCCAGCATTTAAATTAATGTTCTTTTCTATGGGAAAAGAAAGAGGAGTAGGGACCGGATGAACAATTTACCCCCCCCTATCAAGAACAATTGCACACGCAGGAGGATGTGTTGACTTAACTATATTCTCCCTCCACTTAGCCGGAGCTTCATCTATTTTGGCTTCAATAAAATTTATAACCACAATTATAAAAATGCGGGCTCCAGGAATGACTATGGATCGCCTACCCCTTTTTGTATGATCAATTTTTATAACAACAATTTTACTTTTATTATCACTCCCAGTTCTAGCCGGAGCAATAACAATGCTTTTAACAGACCGAAACATAAACACAACTTTTTTTGACCCGACCGGAGGAGGAGACCCTATATTATTCCAACATTTATTTTGATTCTTTGGACACCCCGAAGTATATATTCTAATTCTCCCAGGCTTTGGGATAATATCGCATGTAATTACTAGACGAACTGGAAAGCAGCAACCATTTGGATACTTAGGAATGATGTACGCAATGATAGCCATTGGGGTATTAGGTTTTATAGTGTGGGCTCATCACATGTTTACAGTTGGATTAGATGTTGATACACGAGCCTACTTTACCGCAGCCACTATGATTATTGCAATTCCTACTGGAGTAAAGGTTTTCAGATGACTAGCGACTTTACAAGGTAGACCTTTTATTATAAACAAAATTCACCCCTCAATGCTTTGAGCATTAGGTTTTATTTTTCTATTCACAGTGGGGGGGTTAACCGGAATTGTCCTATCAAAATCATCATTAAAAGTTAGACTTCATGATACCTATTACGTAACTGCTCATTTTCACTATGTTTTATCTATGGGAGCAGTATTTGCTATCTTTGCAGGATTTAACCACTGATTTACTTTATTTACGGGAGCCCACCTAGACAAGGCTAGAGCAAGCGCTCATTTTATATTAATGTTTATTGGGGTTAACCTAACTTTCTTCCCTCAACATTTTCTAGGTTTAGCTGGGATGCCCCGACGATACTCCGATTACCCTGATGCCTTTGCATTCTGAAAAACGGTATCCTCATTAGGATCTTTACTCTCATTTATGTCCACTATTGGATTCCTAGCCGTAGTATCTCTATCTCTTAAAAATGATAAAGTTAAAACAGAAGTAAAAGACATAACCACAAAACTAGACTGAAACTACCCTCTTTATCCGCCCCAAGATCACACATTCAAAGAAACTCCTATAAGGAATAAGAACATAAATAAGATATTTCTAATTTAAGAAACTAGTTTATTTAAAACAAGGGATTTCGGCTCTCTAATTCTTAGGTTCTAAGGTTTCTTTATGAAATTTATTTATTTTTGTGTTTTTGTTTTAATTCCCTTAAAAATTTTAAGGTTAAAATATAACAAGAACTTTCTTTTATCTATCTTATTAGCTTTAGAAAGAATTTTACTTATAATAACAACTATAATTTTTATTATTAGTATAGCCCACCTAAACTTTAAAACTATAACCCTCTCTCTGTATATAATTACTCTTTCCGCGATAGAGGCTAGAATAGGAATTTCAATTTTAACTTTAATCTCCCGTAATTTTAAAATTTGCAAAATAAATAATTTAAAAATATTAAAGAAATAAAAATGTCAACCCCACTACAACTTGGATTCCAAGACGCTGCTTCTTTTATAATGAAAGAATTCCATAATTTTCATAAATATGCAATGATGTTTATTATCTTTATAGTTATCCTAACTCTGTACTCACTATTTATTATACCAATTAGTGCTCCCTCTTTCTGAAAGTTTACCGAAAATCAAAAAATAGAACTTTGATGAACTATATCTCCTAGTTTTATTTTAGTTGCCTTAGCGATCCCATCAATTAATCTACTTTACTATATGGATGAAAGAAAAACTCCAGACATAACTATAAAGACAATAGGTCACCAATGATACTGAACTTATGAAATGTGAGATAAAACATTAATAGAAATAGACTCATATATGGTTAATTTAGAAGACATAAACCAACCTGGATTACCACGACTATTAGAAGTTGATAAACGATTAACAATACCCATTAAAAAAAAAATACGGATAATAACTACCTCAACAGATGTTATACACGCTTGATCGCTCCCAGCCCTAGGTCTTAAGATGGACGCAGTACCTGGACGACTAAATCAAATGTTTGTAAACATAACTCGCCCAGGCATCTTCTACGGACAATGTAGAGAAATTTGTGGGGCAAACCACAGTTTCATGCCCATAGTAATTGAATCAACAAATAATTTAGCTTTTCATAATTGATGTGAGTCTAAAACAGAATATCTTATTAGCTTATACAAAGCGTATTGTTCTTAACTATAAAAAGATGGAGAATTACCATCATAAGATAATGCCACAACTAGAATTCTCAATTTGGCTTTTTAAACTTTGTGTAAAATGAGTTTTACTTACATTTATTTTTATTGCAATTAACAATTTTACTAACCAAAGTGGTAATGAAAGTGAATTTACTGATAAATTTACAGCCCCGGCTAAACAAACAAATAAATCAAAATGGCCCTGATAATAAAAAAAATTTTCTCACAATTTAACCCAATCACTCTTTACTTTATTCCACTTACTATCGCGGGGGGACTTATAGCTATTATGTGAGTACTCTTCACAAAAAAACAAACACACTGAGCTAGCTCTCGATCTTCAATTAATTTTTTTTTAGAAGGAATATTTGACTCTTTGATTGGGGAACAACCAAAAGAAAAGGCCGAATGAAGACCATGAATTTTTTCTATTTTTGTTTTATGTTTAAGATACAAACTATTAAGATTAATCCCTTATACATTTTCTCATACTTCTCATCTAAGTTTTACTTTTAGCCTATCCCTTCCTATGTGAATAGCATTTAAAATAAATGGTTTTCAGTTTAAATGACGAGCTAAGATAAGCCATCTACTTCCCCAAGGGACTCCTATTTTTCTAATTCCCTTAATGATAATTATAGAAACTATAAGCTTATTTATCCAACCCCTTACTTTAGGATTTCGACTCGGAGCCAATCTTCTAGCCGGACATCTACTTATATTCTTATGTGCCTGCACTATCTGAGAAATTTTAATTAAATTCTCATTTATTGGCATTATCTCATTCATTTTAATAATTATACTATTAATTTTAGAAATAGCAGTCGCATACATACAAGCAACAGTATTTTTAATATTAAGGAAGAACTACCTAGAAGAAAACTTAAAAAGATAAAAATGTCAAATTTTAACCATCAACACCCATTTCATATGGTAGACCGAAGACCTTGACCCTTAACCGGGAGTCTTGGAGCTTTAATAACTACAATAGGATTAGTAAGCTGATTTCAAGGAGATAAAACTTCAACTATTACCTTAGGAATTTTAACTATCACCTTTAGTATGTTACTATGATGACGAGATGTTATACGAGAAGCAACTTTTATAGGAGCACACACCTCTTTTGTTACCTCAGGAATAAAGATAGGATTTATTCTATTTATTTTTTCAGAAATAATGTTTTTTCTATCATTTTTTTGAGCCTTCTTTCATAGAGCTTTATCCCCAACTCCCGAAATAGGTTTAATTTGACCCCCGACAGGGATTAAACCAATTAAACCCTGAGGAGTTCCCCTTTTAAACACAGCTATTTTATTATCATCTGGAGCTTCATTAACTTGAGCTCATCATAGCTTACGACAAAATGACAATAAAGAAGCCATAAATTCCTTGTTAATAACCATATTACTAGGAATTTGATTCACAGCTTTACAAGCCTATGAATACTGAGAAGCTAGTTTTACAGTTGCAGACAATGTTTATGGAAAAACTTTCTTTGTAGCCACAGGATTCCATGGATTACATGTAATTATAGGAACTACTTTTTTAATTATATGCTTCTTACGATTAATTAAAGCACATTTTTCAACTAAACATCATGTAGGGTTTGAATGTGCCATATGATATTGGCATTTTGTAGACGTAGTTTGAATCTTTCTTTTTATTTGTATATACTGATGAGGCGGAGCCTAAAAAGGTATAGGAGTTAAACCTATATATATTTAGTTTCAAGCTAACTGCATTACACATCTGCCAACCTTTTATTAAATGAAACTTCTAATAAAATACTTTATTATAGTTATTATATTGACCATTATTTTATCAAGAATAGGCCAAACCATCCCCCTACACCTCCCTGATTTTGAAAAGTCTGCCCCATATGAGTGTGGGTTTGACCCCATAAAATCTTCACGGCTTCCATTCTCATTTCGATTCTTTTTGGTAGCTATACTCTTTTTAATATTTGATTTAGAAATAGCCCTATTGCTACCACTACCCTTTACCACAGCCTTTTCTAATAAACAAAGAAGATTTTTGTTTATTATATTATTTATAATAATCTTAATAATAGGACTTTGATACGAATGAATTAAGGGAGGGCTAGACTGAGCAAATACCCTTGAATAAAATGATAACTATCACTGCTTCTTGCCTGGGCATCTTAATTTCTATTAATAAATTAAAAAATAAAAAATTCTGAAAAGTGATAGTGAGCCAAACAACTATTTTATTTTTTATAAGAACTATTTTAATTATAAACCCGAAATCAACTTGAAATCCTTCAAAATTATCTTACAACCTCTCAATTGATAACATAAAAATTTGTTTAATTATTCTAAGATTATGGTTAGTCCCCGTCAGAATTCTAGCTAGTATAGGCCATCTTAACAAATCCCCCTTAAATCAAAAAAAGATATTCTCTTCTTTAATTATATTTATCCTTATATCTTTAGTAATAATGTTCTCTACTAATAAAATTTTAATTCTTTTCATTGGTTTTGAAACGACTTTAGCTCCAACATTATTTCTAATTAGCCGATGAGGAAAACAACCAGAACGGATAGAAGCTGGATATTATTTTGTATTCTACACGTTAATAAGCTCCCTCCCCCTGCTTATAGCTTTACTTTTTATTTATAACAAATTTAATCATTTATCAGTTTCTCTTTTTAATTTTAAACCTCTTAAAAAAAGAAATTATCTTTTAACTATTTTATGTTTAATAGCTTTCATAGTTAAGGTCCCGATTTTTAGAGTACATCTATGACTCCCAAAGGCCCACGTAGAAGCCCCTGTTGCCGGGTCTATGATCCTTGCTGCCATCCTTTTAAAGATGGGAGGCTACGGCTTTATACGGCTCACTTTAATATTTCAATATAACATTATTAATAAATTAACTCCTTTTATTCTCCCTTACTGCTGCTGAGGAGGAGCTCTAGCCAGAATAATTTGTTTAACCCAAACCGACCTAAAGTCTCTTATAGCTTATAGGTCGGTTTCACATATGAGATTTATGATAGCAGGGATCACTCTACTAACAAAATGAGGGCTTAAAGGAGGAATATTTATGATGATTGCCCATGGAATAACCTCATCAGCCCTGTTTGCAATAGCTAATATAAAATATGAGCGGACAAAAACCCGCACTTTAAATATAAGACGAAAAATTAAGGCTTCAACCATACTTTTGCCTATAATATGATTAATATTTTCATGTGCTAACCTTGGCCTACCCCCCCTACCTAAAGCAATAGCTGAAATATTTATATTTTCTTCTATTATAAGTTTTAGTTTAATAAAAATAGTAAGCATAATCACAACAACTATTTTAACAGCAATATTTAGCCTCACAGTGTTCCAACTCCTAAAATCAGGAAAAACATTTAAATGAAATCTGATTAGATATAAGACAAAAGAACGAGAATATTTAACATTAAGACTACACTTAATTCCCTTAATCACTCTCGTATGTAAACCTAAAATTCTAGCCTTATAAGTCAAGCTTAGTTTAATATAAAACACTAATTTGTGATATTAGAAATAAGGAAAATCTTAGCTAGTCCGGGAATAAGAGAATGTTTTTGATCTGCTAAATCTAAAAGCCTGTAGTTTAATTCTATGGTATTCCCGATGATAAGATTATCTCTTATATTTATCTCATTTCTTTCTTTCTTAATTTTCTCTTTTTTGAGTCCCCAAAAAGAGAAAAGAAAAATAGCAACTCGGCTTTTAATGGGCCTATCTCTAACAGCTATCACTTTCTTAACTATATGATTAATTTTAGGTTGCCCCCAAACTGTGGTTAATCTCTCCTGATTCTACTCTTCTTTAAAAATATTTTCTTTATCTTTTTTTATAGATACTTCATTTATAATCTTTTCGTCTGTTGCTCTCTTAGTAACCTGGTCAATTATAGAATTTTCGCTTTACTACATGAAATCTGACCCCAAAATTCAGTCTTTTTTAAATAGTTTAATTCTATTTTTATTTTTTATGATGATTCTAACCTCTTCAAAAAATCTTTTTGTATTATTTATAGGTTGGGAAGGGGTAGGAATTTTATCTTTTGTATTAATAAGATGATGATTTACCCGGGCAGACACTAACAGTGCCTCTATTCAAGCTATTATTTATAACCGCATAGGGGATAAAGGCTTTATACTCTTCATAATAATTAGAATATTATTCTTAAACACATGACAACTCTCCGAGTTAATTTTTCTAAAACCCCACTTTGCAATAAAAAATTGAGCAATTCTAGGAATTATAATTGCAGCCATGGGAAAGTCAGCTCAATTTGGGCTACACCCATGATTACCTTCAGCAATGGAAGGGCCAACCCCTGTATCAGCATTACTTCACAGTTCAACAATGGTTGTTGCTGGGGTATTCCTTTTATACCGGTGTTACCCCTTACTCTCTACTAAATCTTGATCAACACTTGCACTAGGTCTTATTGGCTCTCTAACGGCCTTATTTGCTTCTAGAGTAGCCCTAGCTCAATTTGATTTAAAGAAGGTAGTAGCTTACTCTACCACAAGCCAACTAGGTTTAATGATAGTAGCCATTAGGCTCGGCCTTCCCAACCTTGCCCTTTTTCATATTTGCACCCACGCCTTCTTTAAGTCTTTACTTTTTCTATGCTCCGGAAGAGTTATACACAACCTAAAAAAAGAGCAAGATCTCCGAAAGATTAAAGGGTTACCCCTTCCATTTACTACTAGGTGTATTATAATAGGAAAAATAGCCCTTTGCGGTTTTCCTTTTTTAGCCGGGTATTATTCCAAGGATTTAATACTTGAAGCTTGTCAGTTTAAAAACTTAAAAGTATTAATAATTATACTATCTCTTGTAGCTACACTAATAACAACACTATATAGCCTCCGGATAGTTTACTATCTTTTAAAAGCCAAATTAAATACAAAAGCTATTAGCCCCATCAAAGAAAAAATAAGCAACCTACATAAACCTTTATTACGACTAATTATAGGGGCAATCACAGCTGGATGAATATTTTCACAAATTAAATTTAATTTTAACCCAATTATAATTCCCCTAATAAAAAAGATAATTCCTCTTATATTCACTATTTACTCATTTATATTTATCTTTGACAGATTAAAAAAAATTAACACCCCAAACCGGTCTAAAATAATAAACTACCTATCAAAAACCTGATTCTTTGTTAGAATAACCCACGGAAAAAGACTAAATACTATATTTAGCTTAAGATTAAAGGGAACACTACGCACTTTAGACCAAGGATGAACAACTCAAATTAGGATAAATAAAATAATTAAAACAACAAAGACTTACACAAAATGAACCCAAAAAATTCAAAAAGGAAACCTAACAAGCTATTTAATAAACATGTCCCTAATCTCAATAGGCGTGCTTCTTTACTTAATATAATACTTAGCAGCTATTACTAAATATAACGAAGTTTGGCTTTACTATGTTCAAATTTTATACATAAAACAGACATAAGGGCCATTAAAAGAAACCAAGCTGCTCCTATTCTTACCATAGACATTCTCCTAAATAATTCTCCTAAATGAAGCTCAACTTCAAGAGATTTTAAATCTAAACTATCAAAAAATACCTCCTTACTAAATAAAAAAGAAAACCCTAACAAACAACTCCCCAAACCAAACAAAAATAATTCCTGAACATTTGACGAAGGTTTTCGCTCAGCCGATAAAATTGTTGAAAACAAAAAGACTACTAATAACCCTCCTACATAAATTAAAACAATCAATAAACCAAAAAAGGGGGCCCCGAATAATCTAGCAATTATTGAAAAACTTATTGATTGAATTAAAATACCAAAAACTCCGAAATAAGGGGAGGGCCTAAAAAAGATTACAAATCCACCTAAAATTAAAAAAGCAAAAAGTAGCTCGATCATTTATTGACAAATATATGACGTGCAGCTAAACCTTTCCTTCCCTCTCCCTCTCCCTCCGGTCGGGTCGTCCCTTCCATTCCGGTCTTCTATAGCCTTTTTCCCCTTTCCTTAGTCCTCATACGCTTCCGCTCCTGAGTCCAGGCATCTACTCCCTTATCATGTCTCCTGTTGCCCGCCATGGCTCCCTACGTTGCCTTTACTCTACTTTCTCCTCACTCGTTCGTCTAGCCTTGTTCTCCTCCGTCTAACAATCTCTCCTCACTAATACTTTCCCGTTCGGACCTCGTTTTTACTCTTATTTTTCGCTTCTCTCAAATAATACTATTTTAAAAAATTTTTTTTACTAACCTCTACCTTTTTTACAAAGGGATTATAAAGAGAAAATTTATTGTTATTTCTTAACTATAAAGGTTAATACTAAGAGAAGGAATCAAACCCTCTTCTAAAGAGTTTTAGACTCCTTGTTACATCATTTTAACTTTCTTAGCCAAAATATTAAAGGAATAAAGTTAACTTTACTTTTTAGACTCCCAAAGTCTATGTTTTATATAAACTACCCTCTCAATTAAATATTCTAGGCCGCACCTTCAGGTACGCCTACTTTGTTACGACTTACTCCAAGTTTTACCCCGCAGGTGACGGGCGATGTGTACGAAATTTAGGGCTAATTTCATTATTTATAACTCCTTCTATTAATTACTATTAAGTCCTATTTCTATATTTTTTTCATAAACATTTCAATACTATAACTAACTAATAAGTTACTGTAGCTCACTCTCCCCTATTTATTAGCTCCATATGGATCTGACATCTTGTCAATAACTTATTCGTTTTCAATTTTAAAATGAAAACTTAATGACGACGATATAGAAGCTGATAGTTCCAAAACAGGTAAGGTATTTCGTGGATTATCGCTCTCTTCAAGCAAGCTCCCCTAATCAGAAATAAATAACCGCCAAGTTCTTTGTTTCTCAAAGCTTCCTCCATACTCCACAGGCATTAATTTTTTATACTAAAAAATAACCGGGTATCTAATCCGGGTCTCCCCTTTTAGTTCCATGGTCTCTGTTAAATTTATTAGCCGGCTCAATCACAAATTTCACCTTGAATAATTAAGACTATTCATAAATTTACTTATACTAACCCATATTAAGCCACTTCCTTAATTAAAAAAACCATTCGTTTAACCGCGACTGCTGGCACGATATCTTTGCCAGTCTTATTTTATCCTTGGTATAATCAACCCTTCAGTTATTATTAATTATCTATTACTGCAGATGTGTATTTATGCTTCTTTTCCTTTATAATTTTCATAGTAATCTTTATTGCTTTAATAAATTATTATTTTAAAATACATAATAAATTATCGCTACCCTCACCGTATTGCTATTAGCTCGCATGTATAAACCTCAATATCATCTAATTTAAAAAACCAGAACCAAATTTATCTGTCAGAGAAAGGATTTAAACACTTTAACTAAGCCTCTTCAGAGCTTTATTATAATTTAACTACCCTAACTTATTTATTTTTAAAAATTAAAAGGGGGGGGTCTTGCTCCCAAATTTTGTAGGCTTAAATATAAAGAAATTTAAATTTAATGTATCACTTTATTCCTCGCTGTATAAAACTTTATTAAATTTTTAATTTATTAAATTTTTAGGATTTAAAAATTTTAATTAACACAGGAGGAGGGGTAATCCTCCTTATTTGGATTATGAGCCCAATAGTTTAAATATAACTTACCCTGCATATAAAAGGAGCTCCCTCAACTTTAGATTGCAACTCTAATATTATTTTATTTAACTACTTTTATTAGATCAATTAAGTGTACCTTATCCACCTAAATGGGCCTCCTGATTGGAAATCAGACATACATATATAATAATAAGATAATAAATATTACTTTATCTTTTTTTATAATAAGAATTTAAAAATTAATTTTTCTTTCTTTATAAGTCCTTTCGTACAAAACAAAGAATATTAGTAGATAAAAACTGTCCTGTCTCACGACGGACTGAACTCAGATCACGTAAGATTTTTATGGTTGAACAAACCAACCTTTGGAAACTGCTGCACCCCCAGGAAATCTTGATCCAACATCGAGGTCGCAAACTCTTCTGTCAATATGTACTCTCAAGAAAAATAACGCTGTTATCCCTATGGTAACTTTTTCCTAGTACCCGAATTTTCGGGGTCTAAAATAGTATAGATCCATTATTAATAACTTTTGTTTTATAATAAAAAGAGTTGCCCCAACCTAAACTATTTTAAAGGAAATCTCTTTAATATAGCTAAAGCTCAATAGGGTCTTCTCGTCCCACTACTTTATTTAAGCATCTTCACTTAAACTTTAAATTCAATTTTACTAAAAAGAGACAGCTTATCCTTCGTCTAACCGTTGATGCCAGCCTACAATTAATAGGCTAATGATTATGCTACCTTTGCACAGTCAGAATACTGCAGCCGTTTAACAATTACGTCACCGGGCAGGCCGGACCCTTCGATCTTTTTCCAAGGGCCATGTTTTAGGTAAACAGGCGAGGACAATATTTGCCGAATTCCTTTTTCAAGTTAATTTATTTATTCTTTACTAAAATAAGTAAATATTTATTAAAACTCCGATTTTACAATTCGAATTTTAAAACTATTATAATTTAATTAAAGAAATATTTACTAATTTAATCATTATTTCTTCCTTTATAGAAATATCCAGGTAATTAATATAAGATCAACATAAACTTCAATAATTATAACTAAAATATTTTTATGCTCAAACGCACTTAAAAAGATAATTGCTTAAAAACTTACTTAAAATACTACTAAAATTTCTTTATGATTTTACTTAAAACTTATGGTTTACCCACTAATAAACACCCGATCGCCCGTTTGTTTATAATTTTACAACACAAATGAAGCTTTTACTTCCTTCCCTAAAAAAAAGCTATCTATAAGCTCGTTTAGCATTTCACCTCTAATACTCTCTCTCCCCATGTTTTTTCAACAACTAGAGATTATAACTATAATTAAAGAGAGCACTCGCTCGCTTATTTTCGTTCTTAATAATAATTTATTTTAATATTAATTAACCATAATACAAAAGGTAAGCTTATAAAGCCTCTTTTCTTTAAATTGGCTTTAAATCTTCTTTCAAATTCCCTCACGGTTCTTTTTATAGGATAATTATAAATTTTTATAAACTATACTTTATTTAACTGTTTAATATAAAATATTTTATATTATTTAATTAATTTAAAATTTGTATATAGAAAACTACCCTATTTATAATTTATTATAAAAGATTGGAATTTAACCAACATATTCTGGACCTAAACCAAAAGTACTAACATATTTGTACTACTTTTATTTTTTTAGGGGTTATTAACCCACTACAATATTAATAAATTTATTAACCTCATACTAGATTTTAACTAGTCTCCCCCTATTTACAAAATAGATTGCTATATTAGCTTCTAAGGTAAAACTCTTTACAGGTTTCTCGTTCTATATAACATAAAACGGGAAACAAAACAAGAAATTTAATAAAATAAATAATTGAAGCTAATTGACCAATTAATATATAAGGGGGTTCAACTGGCTGACTCCCTATTCAAGTTAAAATAAAGAATTTTCCTACTACCACCCAAAACAAAATTTGCCCAAATGGATGATAACAATTAGAATTAATTTTAGAAAAATGTAATAAAGGAACAAGAAATAAAACAACAACAGCCATAAGTAAAGCTACAACCCCCCCCAACTTATTAGGAATAGACCGTAAAATTGCATAAACAAAAAGAAAATATCACTCAGGTTGAATATGAGGAGGAGTAACCAAAGGATTAGCAGGAATAAAATTCTCCGGATCAGATAATAAAGTTGGGGCTAACAAAGATAAAACCCTTAATCCAATAAAAAACCCTATAAAACCTACTAAATCCTTAGAAGTGAAAAAGGGATGAAAAGAAGCCTTATCATAAGACGAAATAATCCCAAGAGGATTGTTAGACCCAGTCTCATGTAAAAAAACTAAATGTAAAATACTAAGAAAAATTAAAACAAAAGGAGCTACAAAATGAAAAACGAAAAATCGATGAAGAGTAGGTTTATCCACAGAATACCCCCCCCAAATTCACTGAACAATATCAACCCCTATGTAAGGAACAGCTGTAACCAAATTAGTAATTACTGTTGCAGCTCAAAATGACATTTGACCTCAAGGAAGAACATAACCAAAAAAAGCAGTTAAAATCGAAATAAGGAATAAAATAACTCCAATTTTTCAAGTTATTAATTTTACATAAGAACCATAATAAAGCCCACGCCCAATGTGAAAATAAATACAAATAAAAAACATCGACCCCCCTTTCGCATGAACATTACGTAGCAATCAACCATATTTTACATCACGACAAATATGCCTAACAGAAGAAAAAGCTAAATCTATATCGGCAGTATAATGCATAGCTAAAAAAATACCAGTGATTATTTGGGCCCCCAAACAAAGCCCAATTAATGAACCAAAATTTCATCAAAAAGAAAGTTTACTTGGAGCAGGCAAATCTCAAAGAGCTTTATTTAAAATCTTAATAATAGGGTGTTGCTTTCGTAATGGGAACACTATAATAAAGGTGTAAGACAACATCTTACATCATAGAACCGACAGACCTATATTATAATTTAACTAACCTTTAAACTTATAATCATAACCACCCCCTTAGTGGCCTTAAATAAACGATACTTAAGATAACAAATAAATTTATAACACAAAAACTAAAAAATACCAACAAATACAAAACTAAACTTAATTGTCTTAATCGAAAATTAAACAAAAAGATCATCTTAAATTCAGGCCAATATCTCCCTTTTTTAGAAAAGCATACCTGCAAATAGAAAAACAAAGAAATTAAACTACACAAAATTAAAATTAAACAAATTAATACAAAATTATTTTTCAATAACGTATTAAAAATTACTCACTTATAAACAAAACCTATAAAAGGGGGCAAACCACTTAACGATAATAAAGAAAGGACCAAAGCCTTATTTTTATAATCTTTATAGTATCCTTTTCTTCTCTTTATTATAGTTTTAACACCCGACATAAATAATCTCCATAAAAAAGGAAATAACATAGTAACATAACCCAAAAATAAAAAAACACAAACCACCCCGGGCAACAAAGGAAAACTCAAAAGAATTCACCCTAAATGAGCTATAGAAGAAAGAGCAACTATCTTACGCACCCTTTGTTGATTAACTCCTAAAATACTCCCATACACAACTCTTAATAAACTCACCAAAATAACTAAATAAGTCAAGCCTCCGAACCTTAAAATAAAAAAGAAATATAAGGGAATAATCTTAGAAACTATTAAAACATAAATTCTTCGCATAATTTTAATACCCCTTACAACATCCACAAACCAAAAAGGATTGGGGAATATAGCCATCTTTAATAACAACCCAATTATTAACAAGTTATAAGCTACTACTTTATATTTACCAAATATTCTCAAAGAATCCTCTAAAAATAAATTTAAAACTATACCCGATAACACAATTACACTAGCTATAGCCTGCAACAAAAAATACTTAGAAGTTGACTCTGCAGGCCGAGGCCCCCCCTCACGACTCAATAAAACAACCATAGATAAAGTTACTAACTCCATAAAAGCCCAAATAATAAATCAATTAATTCTACAAAAAATAATAACTATTCTTATAACTAAATTTATTTTACAAATTACTATTATTAACATAAAAATAAGACTAGACTTGAACTAGTTAAAAATTAGTTATCGGCTAACTTCCCCTACCGTTAGGGCCTTACTTAAACTAATAAAAGGGAACTTTAATTAATAATAAAATTAAAAAACAATAAAAAATTAATAAGCCCAATGTAAAAGGCAAAATACCCTTTCACATTAACATCATAAGTTGATCATAACGAATCCGAGGAAAAGAAGCACGAACTCACAAAAAAGAAACTACTAATATTATTAACTTAAAAACTAATAATAAATTAAATAAAACAATTTTACTAAGAGGAGATCCTCCCCCCAAAAATAGAACAACACTAATTAAATTAATAAATATAATATTAGCATACTCCCCAATAAAAAAAAGAGCAAAAGGAGCCCCCGAATATTCGACGTTATAACCTGAAACTAATTCTGACTCCCCCTCAGCCAAATCAAACGGAGAACGGTTAGTTTCAGCCAAACAAGAAATATATCACATTAAAAATAAGGGGAAACAAGGGATAAATAACCAAATATTATAAAGTTTTAATTTAACCACAGACCTTAAACCTCACCCACCAATTAATAGTATAACTGGGAGAATAACTAACCTCAAACTAACTTCATACGATATCATTTGAGCGACTCCTCGGACAGACCCAAGTAAGGAATACTTAGAATTTGATGCCCAACCCGCAGCCAATAAAGCGTAAACTGAAAGACTAGAAATAGCTAAAATAAACAAAAAAGATAAATTTAAATTTATTCCCCTTTCAGAAAAAGGAGCAACTCCCCATAAAAATACTTTTATAAAAAAAAAAATTAAAGGAGAAATATAAAATAAAAAATTACTAGCAGAAGAGGGCTTAAAATTTTCCTTAATAAATAACTTTAAACCATCAGCAATAGGCTGCAATAAACCTAAAGGCCCAACTAATTTAGGACCCTTACGAAACTGAATATACCCTAAAACCTTACGCTCTAATAAAGTCAAGAGAGCAACAGATAAAAGAACAGGAACTATCACTATTAATAAATTAATTTGATTAACTACTAACTCTACAATAAAATTATCCATATTAAGTTGGCAGGTTCTAACCCCACTTCTCCCTGGTTAACGGCCAGATGCTCAAACATTAAACTTCAACTTAAGAAGTAGGTAAAAGTAATACCATGGAAATTTGGGTTCCAAATTAAGAGCTCAACTCTCTTCTCCTTATAGTTTTATAGTGTATAAAGCACACTTGGTTGCAAACTAATTAGAGATATAATATCTAAAACTTAAAGAAAACCTGAATCGAACAGGCCTCACTATTTTGTAAAAATAATACTTCCCTTGTAGCTATTTCTTTTATTAGAGTTAATTATTTATATTAATTATAAGAGAAGAGTATTCTTCATAATTGGGTTTACAACCCAACACCTTTTTCGGACACCTTATATTATGAGCTTAGGTTAAAATAAACCAATTGCCTTCAAAGCAATAAATAAACAAAAGTTTAGCTCTTA